TCCCGGTATCTCGTAGAAAAAGAGTATAAATGAAAGGCTTTTTAGAATTTCATTTTTTATCATAGTTATAGATAATCATAATTACTAAAAATAATTTGGTTCTTTTTACAAACTTGATGTCGATTAATCCGCGAGTCTAGAAATTCATTTCGGACAATTGAACCTTCTCGAACTGTTTCTTTTTAAGAACCAAAAATACTTGTGCCAAAATAACAGATGCGAAGAAGAACAAAAGGCCTTGTACACGTAATGGATCTTGAAGTACTATTTCTGCATCTCCCTGACCAAATCCGCCCACATTAGGATTACTTGTCAATGGTTGATCCAATTTGATAGATTCACCTTCTGAAACAAGAATTTCTGGCCCCGGAGGGATAATATCAACCACTTGACGTCCATCCTCCGCTATGGTTATTTCGTATCCCCCCTTTTCTTTTCGTAGGATTTTGCTTACTATACCTGATGCTGTAGCATTATAAACTGTATTGTTACTCTTGCTCCCGTCAGGATAAATTTGGCCCCTTCCTCTGTTTCCGCCTACGTATATAGGATATTTTAAGAAGTGAATGTCTTTCTTAGTAGCGGGGTCGGGGGAAAGAATAGGAAAGGTGATTTCACTATATTTCTGACCAGGAACAGGGCCTATGACAAGAATATTTTTTTTGTTGGGGCGATAGCTCTGAAAAGACAGATTGCCCATCTTTTCTTTTATCTCGGGGGAAATACGATCGGGGGGCGCTAATTCAAAACCCTCTGGTAAAATAAGAACCGCCCCCACATTCAAACCCCCTTTTTTACCACTAGCAAGAACTTGTTTCACTTGCATATCATAAGGAATTCGAACAACTGCTTCAAATACAGTATCGGGAAGTACCGTTTGCGGTACCTCAATATCCACTGGTTTATTAGCTAAATGGCAATTGGCGCATACAATACGTCCAGTCGCTTCTCGTGGATTTTCATAACCCTGCTGTGCAAAAATGGGATATGCATTTGAAATGGATGTACGAGTTATTATATATATCATTAGCGATATGGAAATAGATCGAGTAATCTGTTCCTTTATCCAAGAAAAAGTATTTCTAGTTTGCATGGTCCAACCATTGATCCCGAAAATTTCTACAATAAATTGGGGTAGGTTACTAATGGAGTTTCCTATCCACGATTCTGTTATTTACTGGAATAAATTGACTGGATTAATATATAGGAATATAGGATGAATCCCCGGGATGGGTAGAAATCTAAAGCGATTTTCAATGCTTTGCTTATGTACAACTGCAAAGTAAGAAACATTCTAATTGGATTAGGTAGATAATTTTTCAGTCATTCATTGAATGATAAATCACTACAAGTGACGGAGATACGCGATTTAAATAACGGAAAATCCAATATTTTAAAATTGTATCTAGAATGACTGGAAAAGTGGAAACAAGGCCAGATATAATTTGCTCATTATGAACAAATCCAAAATCCTTGTAGACAAAGCCAATCAGCAGTTCCCAACCATGGGGCGAATGAAATCCGATACATAAATCAGTTAATAAAAGAAGAGAAAAAGCTTTTATTGTGTCACTTAAGTTATATAGGAATTCCTGAACCCAAGAGTTAAGAATAACAAGTTCTTTATTACCCAAAATAGAATAAACGCTTAGAATAATGAAACAGATTATATTTGTCGAGAAGTGCAAAATTGTATGAATACGACCCTCGTTGTGTATCTTGATTAATTGGATTGTTTCTTTGTGAATTCCTATACGAAGGTTTTGTAGATGTGTCTCCGAGTATTCCTTGATCATTTCCTCTAAGAAGAGGAGTTCCTCCAATTCTCTGAATTTTTCTAGAATACTCTTTTCTTCAATATCATTCAAAAAAATTTCGGATTGCCTAGTATTCCACCAATAAGTAACCCAAGATTCCATACTTTTTTGAAATGAGAGAGAAATCCACCAGGGCAAAAATACTATAGATGCAAGATATAAAAGAGGAGTGAATGCTTTCTTTTTTTCCATTTTTTCGTCTGTGAATTGTTAATGAACCCATCTAATTCGTCGACTCTATGTAATTGTGAAAATTGAGTGGCAAAAAACGACAGAAATTTGCTAGTTATTTTTTATTCTTATTATAAGAGATCCAATTTTTTGGTCATTAAGGAGCACAAAAAATATAAAAAGAAGCTTCAAAAAATTACAAGATATGATCTATCTGAAGTCTCAATTACAACAATTAAAAAGGGAGGGAATTTCCTTATTTCAAAATGGTTGATTATGAGATATTGGATTTGTTTCTTTTTGAATTGGGTTGTGTATATTTCGATACATATAAAAGATCCCCAAAAGAGTTTTTTTATACTTATTCCATATATGTCTGCTTTGACTCGAATGAATGTTTTGAAGAAACCTCAATTAAGTTATAAGTTATGGTATAGAAAAAGAGGATTCTTGCGTTTTTTGCTCTCCTGCTGAGAAAGCATTCATTTCTCGGCTTCATTTATTAAAAAACTTCAATTGGTACACGCAAGAAATAGGCCAATTCAGCAGCTTTTTGTTCCATTTCCCGTGGAGTAAAATTCTCATCAGTACGAGTCAATGGAATGGCTCCCTGGCCTCTGATATCCATATAAAGGACACGACGAGCAAAAATACCCTCTTTAACTTCTATTCTGACGGACTGAATATCTTTTATAAGAAATCGGAGGAAGACCCGACGATTTTTTCCAGGAAATCCCCAACGAAAGATACACACTATTCCATCTTTTCTATCAAATCGATCATAACCACTACCTACATTCCACGAAATTGTGCACCACAAATAGGAGCTAATAAAAAGACCCGCGATCCCATAGAAAGACATCACAATTCCTTGTGGAAAAAAAACTATTTCCTGAGACGGAAATAAAGATATCAAATTTCTACCAAGATAACTCGAGGTTCCAACCAACAAGAATCCTAATGAACCTAAAAAAAGGATAACAGCCCAGCAGAAATTACTTGTTTTTCGAGCCCCCGTTATAGGTTCTATCCATATATGTTCTGATCGACAACTCATACTTGATCCAGTTGCTTTTTTTGGAATTGAGAGAATACCCCAAATGAATTTGACTTTAGTCCGTTTGTTTCCGAAGTAACTCGCATCAACTAGCACTAGGTTGATGTGAACCTTTAGGAGTAATTCATTAAATTGGTTAGATCTAAACTAATAACATACCCTTCGTATGATCTCACTAAAGATAGCCACATGTATATAGATAGACCAACTTTACAGTTCAGCCATCCGCCGAGTTGGGTCTATTTGAAAATAGCTAGAATATAGCATTTTTGGGAGATTTTCGGCGGAAGCCGCTTATACCAAATATACCAATATACCAAATATACAAAATTTTGCTAAATGGATATCCGTGTTATGATACAAGCGTTAGTTTTGAAAAAACAAAATAGATGAGATTTTGTGCCCTCGCCTCTAAACAATTTTGTTTTTTTGAATATGAAGAAATAAAGAAGCTATTGCGATTGCCGGAAATACTAGGCCTACTAAAGGGACCAAAACAGAGGGAAAGGTAAGATTTGTCATAGAATGGGTACCTCGATTTACTATTTGTACCTGTTATTATTATTTAGATTTTATATTTTATAATATAAAGATATCTTATTATATATAAAGTATAAAGATATCTTATTATAATTTGATATTGATAATTCTAAATAAATAAAAATATCTTATTATTTTATAAAATTTTATTTTATAATATAAAGAAGATATAAAGATATCTTATTAGAATTTGAAAATTCTAAATTGGAATTATTATTAAATTGGAATTATTATTACTTATTATCTAATCTATCTAATCTAATATTAATAAATATAGATATAAGTATCTAGCTAAGTGAGTTATAGAATGTAGTTTTTCATCTTTCTATATGAAAGATTTGAAAGGATATGGATGAGATATTTTTTTCTTCATTTTTTTGCTCTTGTCTTCGAATTTCATTTACTAAGCAAAAACTCTCTTAAAAATGAATTAGATTCTATTTATTTAGATTCTATTTATATTGAATATTGAAGGGTTTGTTAGAATCCCATCCAGCAGGGATTCTTAGTCAAAATAGGATTATCGTAATAGAAAGATAAAAAATTCTATATTTTCTATATTTTAATTATATATGACGAGAAGAAGATATTTTTTTATTTGCCTAATTCACGAAAATAAGAATTTCCTCTTTTATCTTGTTGATAGAGACCTTGATCAATAATCAGGAATATAGAAAAAGGGGCGGATTTTCTATTTTCTGTGACTTTTGCTTCTTTGATACAATTAGATCTTATGTCAACAAAGAACCCCATTCGTCTAATTTTGACTTGGATTCCGATATACTAATTACTTGTTTGCTCAAAATAATTGAACTTAATGTTCTAATTTTGATTCAAAGGAAAGAAAGTGTGGAGTTCAAATAACTCACTCAGAACGCTTTTTAAAGGATTACGTGGTACGATTAGATCGAATAAGCCCTTCTGGAATAAATACTCAGCCGCTTGTGAACCTTCGGGTACTGTTTTATTCAATGTTTGTTCAATTACTCTTTTACCCGCAAAGGCAATGTAGGCATTGGGTTCGGCAATAATAATATCCCCCAACATACCAAAACTAGCTGTCACCCCACCAGTAGTAGGAGATGTAAGGATTGGTACATAGAATAACTTTTTATTTGATTGATAATCATATAAAGCAGAAGATATTTTAGCCATTTGCATCAAGCTCAAACTTCCTTCTTGCATGCGTGCTCCTCCGGAAGCACACACTATAATAAGAGGTAGAAATTCTTTAGTAGCGTATTCAATCAAACGGGTAATTTTCTCACCGACTACGGATCCCATACTACCCCCCATAAACTGAAAATCCATAACCCCAATTGCTACGGTAATACCGTTTAATTGCCCTATGCCTGTTTGAACAGCCTCGGTTAATCCTGTCTTTCTTTGATAAGAATCGATACGATTTTTATAAG